CTATCCCTCATCACTGGATCCCTTGATTAAAATAGTTAATGGAATATGGAATAAAGAATTCCTAAAAAAAGCAAAGTTAAAAATGTCTTATGTTTATTCTTCACGTCCAGGATTGCGTCCTGGATCATTAGATAAGAATCCGAAGATGAAGAGAGAAACAAAGAATATCACTACTGTATAAACGAAGAGTTTGAGAGTAAGCATTACAAAATCTCCAAGATCATTTTTTTAGGGGAATAGATTACCCATTTTTTTCGTACTGCATATGCTATAATGAAGTGTGTGTTTTTTTTTTCAAAAAATCATGAATTTAGGAGAATATTGAAGATTTCATCGAAAACTTACAGCAGCTTGCCAAACAAAGGCTAAGAGAAAAAAGAATAGAGGTATGATAGGCATAATGTCTATGAGTGGATTGAAAAAAGCATAAGCCTCGGGCAATTTGGCGAAGAAAAAACTACTCGAACTCAAATAAGGGATAGAATTAAGACAGATACAGATTAAACTAAAGATATTAAGCATAACAAAAATTTCGTTCTTGTAGATTAGATAATTTAATTTTGATTGAGTCATTTTTATAATATAAGGTAAAAATGAAAAGGCAGGCCAAAAAATCCTTATTTTTCTTTGAACTATCCCAAATAAAAAACCCCTTTCAATTCTCAAACGAGAATACAAAGAATTATACTTTCATACAATATCTTAATAGAATTCAATGTAATGATCAATGAATTTTTTGATTCTATCTCTCCATGTATAGAAACCTAGCAACAATATATTACATACTAGAATTGACGAATAACCAATACTAATATAATATTAGTATTTATTAGTGTTGAATAGAAATTTAAATGGGGCGTGGCCAAGCGGTAAGGCAACGGGTTTTGGTCCCGTTACTCGGAGGTTCGAATCCTTCCGTCCCAGACCCTTTCTGCTATAAAGGGCAGATTGGATCACATTGTTTCCAACATTAAACAAAAAATTGTTAAAGAGAACAATCTTTCGTTCTGAATTCTAAGAATGATTCTTAAGAATTTTTTTTGGTTTCTTACAAACAGAATCAAGTGTCAAATGCAGTTGGAAATAAAGATCTTTATTTTTTAACTTAATATTTATAATATAAATCTTTGCTTTGGTATTCGAAGAAGTGCAATAAATCTATATATTATCGATAAACTTTCCAACCTTCGTGGGTCATTGGAATAGTTTATTTGATTAAAAACAGATTTTATTCTGGAATTGGGAATTCATTAGAGCCCCTTTCTTTGAGGTTTTTAATTTATTTGTTCAAGAAAAAAAAGGATCCTTCATGATTGATCGTCCCGAACAATCTGTTGAAAATTTCAATAAATCTTAAGCAAACTAAACTCATTTATTCTTTATTTATTTATTTTTTTATGTATAGATATAATATAAAATCAAAACTATACGGCCGGCCATATCATAATATATAATAATATATACATATATCAGTTGATCCAATGACTATTCATGATTTCATATTGAATCAATTCCATATCAGTTTGAAATTAAATAAGAAAAATGTTATGGTAAAACTTCGTTTGAAACGATGTGGTAGAAAGCAACGTGCGACTTGAAGGACATGATTGACTGTGGATTCTTACATCCGCCATTTTCTATAAGAATGAAGATGCTCTTGGCTCGACATAGTTTGTTCTTTTTACTAGGAACCTAATTTGTGTTGGGTTCTAATCTAAATAAAAAGTACATGATGAAGCTCGAGCAGAAAGTATTGAGATTCATTTATCGGGGGGAAGAATCTAGGGTTAGTGACAATAAAAATCAATAAGTTGAACCAACTTTGTAAATATATCCTCTATAATATAAATTTTTAATATAAATGGATAAATTATATAAATTGAAAAGGGTTAAAATTCAAACAAGTTTGAAATAAAAAAGAAAATAAGTAATATTTGTCGGAATTCATAAAACTATTTCGATCAAAAGTGTATCACAAGGGAATCAATCTCTCTTATTTTTTTCTATAGAAAGAAATAAGAAAAAAAACAAAAGGTATGTTGCTGCCCTTTTGAAAGGAGTAAGGATCACCGAAGTAATGTCTAAACCCAATGATTTCACAAAACAAAGATAAAGGATTCCGGAACAAGGAAACACTATTTTCAATTGTCTCAACAATTGGATCAAAATGCGGAATAAAAATTGATTCGAGACAAACAAAAGAGGTTAGAGACGGCTCAATAAATATCTAAGGATTTCCTCAGAATTACCCAACTTGAGTTATGAGTACGAATGATATCTTTTAACTTTCGTAAGGAAAGAGGAAGAAAAAACCACTTTAATCATAGTCTAATTCATTATTTATTCAGTATTTTATGAATATATTTGCCGTTATATACATAAATTAGAATCATTTTTTCTCGAGCCGTATGAGGATAAAACCTCCTATACGTTTCTAGGGGGGGCATTGTTTATCTACATCTATCCCGATGAGCCATCTATCGAATCGTTGCAATTGATGTTCGATCCCGAAGAGAAGGAAGAGATCTTCGGAAGGTAGGTTTTTACGATCCGATAAAGAATAAAACCTATTTAAATGTTCCCGCTATTCTATATTTCCTTGAAAATGGCGCTCAACCCACAGTAACTGTTCATGATATTTTAAGGAAGACAGAATTATTTAAAGAAGGAATATTGGGTTAACTGTTAATTTAATTAAATTAAAAAAATTGAATAAAAAAGAGAGGGTACTAGCATCTATCTTTATCTTTGTATAATTATTTCTCCAGAATTTGTTTGTTCTTTTTTTTGCTCACTTATTATTTTATTATTTATTTTTTATTGTTATTGTGGGAATATAATTTACCGACAAAGACAGGGTCAATTTCGGTTATTGTACCTCTTTTGATTGAATCAACTCGATATTTTTCTCTACCCTGCCTTTATTTATTTTTGCATTCAAATTGATTTTTTTACTTATATTGTGCCAATCCAACACAAGGCCTTAATTTGATTTATTTAGAATTTTTTTCTCAGCATTCTATATCATATTGACAATGGTGTACCGAACAAATATAATTTGATCGTAGATAAATAAAATGGATCTGTTTATTCCTGCCTCATATTTATTTTTTTTCCTTCGCTTTAGCTTTAGTCACCTTAGTCATAAGGATGTGTTTACTGAATTTACTGGTATACAAGACGTAAAAAAAAAAAAAATGGAATGGATCAAGAGAAAAATAGGTATAAGTTTTGATTATAGATATTAGATATATCTATTGAGAATTTATTATTTTTTAATCCAATCCTACCTATTTTAGTGGATTGGTGTTTATAATTGATTAAAAAAATCTTTCTTTTAAATTTAATTTGTTGCTAGTTCAATCTTTATTATTTTGGCGGAATGGGATCAATTTTTTTTTTTTTGATCGTATCTACAATCCGGGTTGCTAACTCAACGGTAGAGTACTCGGCTTTTAAGTGCGACTATGATCTTTTACACATTTGGATGAAGCAACGAATTCGTCCAGACTATTGGTAGAGTCTATATAAGACCACGACTGATCTTAAAAGGTAATGAAGGAAAAAACAGCATGTCGTAATAATTTTTTTTTTATTAAAATTTAAAATAGAACTTTTAATTTAATTTATCCTTAACTTAACTCTATATATATATATTATTAATTGTTTTTATTTTTGGAAGGAGACAAAATAAATTTACAGTTGAGTCTAGTGAATAAATGGATATCGTCTTTTAGCCCTAATTTTGGTAAAACAAAAAGCAACGAGCTTATATTCTTTGGAATAATTTATTCTTAAAATTGGAATAATTACCCGATCTAATTTGTATGTTAAAAATAGATTAGTGCCAGTGCAGAAAAAGGTTTTTATGCGAGTGAATCATTGATTATTTTTTATTTTTTTTATGAAAAAAAATCCTAACTATTCTCTTGGAGACGGATGTGTAGAAGAAACAGTATACTGATAAAGTAAAGAGAATATAATTTTTTCCAAAATCAAAAGAGCGATCGGGTTGCAAAAATAAAGGATTTTTTACCCTCTTGTAATTTTAACAAAGGATAAAACCTATTGTATAGAAAAGGAGAGGAAAAGGAGCCTGTTGATTGGATTCTAGGTCTCCGGGGTCTATCTTTAATTTCTTAACTATATATACTGTAATTATATACCCTGTTCGGACCATATTGCACTATGTATCATTTGATAACCCAAGAAATGCCTCCTGTCTTGTGTCTCTGTTTCAAGTAGAAAAATGTAAATGGAAGAATTACAAGGGTATTTAAAAAAAGATAGATCTCCGCAACAACACTTCCTATATCCGCTTCTCTTGCAGGAGTATATTTACACACTTGCTCATGATGATAGTTTAAATGGTTCGATTTTTTACGAACCTATCGAATTTATTGGTTATGACAATAAATTTAGTTTAGTACTTGTAAAACGTTTAATTATTCGAATGTATCAACAGAATTTTTTGATTTATTTGGTTAATGATTCTAATCAAAATAGATTCGGTGGACACACCAATTCTTTTTATTCTCATTTTTTTTATTCTCAAATGGTATCAAAGGGTTTTTCAGTCATTGTGGAAATTCCATTCTCGCTACGATTAGTATCTTCCTCCGAAGAAAAAGAAATACCAAAATCTCAGAATTTAGGATCTATTCATTCAATATTTCCTTTTTTAGAGGACAAATTATCTCATTTAAATAATGTTTCAGATATACTAATACCCCATCCTATCCATTTTGAAATTTTGGTTCAAATCCTTCAATGCTGGATTCAAGATGTTCCCTCTTTACATTTATTGCGATTCTTTCTACATAAATATCAGAATCTGAATAAAACTATTCAGAGTAATAAAACTATTTATGTTTTTTCAAAAGAAAATAAAAGACTATTTTGGTTCTTGTACAATTCTTATGTATCTGAATGTGAATTTTTATTAGTTTTTTTTCATAAACAATCCTGTTATTTACGATCAACATCTTCTGGAACCTTTC